CCCGAGGTAAGGAATAACCAGTTACACCAAAGGATGCAGTCAATACACCCAGAACCACACCTGTAACCCAAGTCAATTCGCGGGGTTTTTTAAAACCACCGGTAAGATAGACACGAAATACGTGCAAGATCATCATTAGAACCATCATACTTGCTGACCATCGATGGACTGATCGGATTAACCACCCAAAGTTGGCTTCGGTCATTATGTATTGTACAGAAGAAAAAGCCTCAGTAACCGTAGGGCGGTAGTAAAACGTCATAGCAAATCCGGTAGCTACTTGTACTAAAAAACAAGTAAGCGTAATTCCCCCTAAACAATAAAATATGTTGACATGAGGGGGCACGTACTTACTCGTTATATCGTCCGCAATCGCCTGAATCTCGAGGCGTTCTTCGAACCAATCATAGACTTTATTGAGATAGGTAACCCAAAGCTAGGGATCACCCCCCCCCTCCGAGAACTGTATATGAGAATTTCATCTCGTACAGCTCAAACAAAAAAACCCCAATACTGTATTGGTTCAAACGGATATGGAATAGAAAGTTTGAAACTTTCAAATCCTCTAATTCAATCCTCTCTGAAGATAGGAAAGGGTCAAAATCCGAAAGACCCTTTTGTGGTTATAATGCCAAAAAATCAAGTCGGCTTGTCCATCTTTATGTTGATCATTAGGAGCCTCTTGAATCCTCTCTTTACCTATTTCTTTGTGTTTTTTATTTTCGTTTTTTTTGTTTTATTTGTGTATAATTTTCATTTTTTGTATTGTATGAATCTGTCCTTTCTCTTGTTTTCTTGATTCTTTTTTCTAGTATATAGGAATTCTCTTGTTAAGACCCTATGAATCGATTGAAACCTCAGACTTATACTAGAACCGCGATGATTCCACAAACCCTGCACAACCTAAATCCAGGGATTCCATGAGTAAGAACCGTCGGATCATCACTTAGTCAATGAGTCACTGAATGGATATAATGACTAAAAAAAAAAAAAGAAACCTACTTTTGCCCTTTCATCAAAATAAGGGTAAACGGGAATTTCAAAGAGGCAAAATCTTTCAATTGTTGACTTTTCATTAATCCTTTTGAGTTTGAGTCCGGCTACGAGGTCTAAATACTAAGTATGAATCATAGTTAGAGTACTTTGCGATCTTCATATATTCCGTGCTCCGGATACTCGAATGAATATCCGACGAGGTAAAAGCACCTATCTCAAGATGACAGACCCGTTCTCTGTATACTATCAATAGGATCCATTCTAACAAGTCACACACTCATATTCCGAAAATACAGAAAGAAAAGAATTCCGCGATCGAACTAACCAAATAGACTGGGTTTCCAATTCTAGAACTAAACGCTTCACTTTGTATTGAAAGTATTGAACACCTAGGACTTTTTGATTTTTATGAATCTAATTCATCGAAATTCCGTCCAATAAAACGGAGGAATTGTAAATCTCCAAAAGGATGGATAGGAAGATCGCAAATAGAGCCATTGCGACACCCATCAAAGGAGTAGTTCCCCATCCTGGAGCTACTTTACCATATTCCGAGTTCAACGGTTTCAATAAGCTCCCCACATTGGTTCGTCTTGGACCGGATCGAGAACTATCCTCAACGATTTGTGTAGCCATATATCCTATTGTTTTGTATTCATTGAGATTTGTTGACTTTGTATACCATTCCGTTGTAAATAAATGATCTTATCACAGATCCGTTATGGTCTTGAAATTCTATAATAATGGAAACAGCAACCCTAGTCGCCATCTTTATATCTGGATTACTTGTAAGTTTTACCGGGTATGCCTTATATACTGCTTTTGGGCAACCCTCTCAACAACTAAGAGATCCATTCGAGGAACACGGGGACTAGCTGAAGTACCGGGCCTCCCTGATATATATATTATTAGGGGGCTCATTACTTCAATTTTACAATAATGAAAAAGAATTTTATTTTTTAGTTGGAACCTTGGGCGGTTCTCGAAAAAAGATCGAAAAAAAAATGATCCCTAAAGTAGAGACTAAGAGGAATGTATAAACCAATGCTTCCATAAATTTGATCGCGGTTTCCAATTATAGCTTCCCTACCTGTTTAGTCGGGATCCCGGATAAAGAAAGAGTACAGACCCGGAAAGATATTATATTCCAAGCCTCGCTTTCTCAAGACTCTCCTACTTCCCTAATTCAATTTCTCCACCACTCTCCTAACTTTGTAACAAAAGAAAAAATATATATATAGAGGAAAAAAGAATGGAACAATGTTGTGTTGTATCAGACTGCCTGTCTTTTTGTGGTTGGATCGCCAAGTTTTTGGAATGCCCCAAATTCTACTTGAGCATCCAAATCTGGATCAATACCAGCGAAAACGTCTCTGAACAAGGTTCTAGCACCATGCCAAATGTGTCCGAAGAAGAAGAGAAGAGCAAACGAAGCATGTCCAAACGTAAACCAACCCCTCGGGCTGCTACGAAAAACGCCGTCGGATTTCAAAGCAGCACGATCTAACTCAAAAATTTCACCTAATTGAGCGCGCCTAGCATATTTTTTCACGGTAGCAGGATCACTATAAATGACTCCATTGAGTTCGCCACCATAGAACTCAACAGTTACACCTACCTGTTCGACACTATACTTGGATTCTGCCCTTCTAAAAGGAACATCGGCTCTAACAATTCCGTCTCCGTCGACCAAAACTACTGGAAATGTTTCAAAAAAGGTGGGCATACGACGTACAAAAAGTTCAGACCCCTCTTTATCTCTAAAGATAGGGTGTCCTAACCAACCAACAGCTATTCCATCCCCATTGTCCATTGAGCCTGCTCTGAATAATCCCCCCTTTGCCGGATTATTACCAATATAATCATAAAAGGCCAATTTTTCAGGAATTTTAGCCCAAGCTTCTGATAAACTTTGATTTTCCGCCAGCCCTGCACCAACCCTTCGATATATTTCTTGCTGAAAGTATCCCTGATCCCATTGATAACGAGTGGGTCCAAACAATTCGATTGGGGTAGTTGCTGAACCATACCACATAGTTCCAGCAACAATAAAAGCTGCAAAAAAGACAGCAGCAATACTACTGGAAAGGACGGTTTCAATATTCCCCATACGTAATCCTTTATATAAACGCTGGGGCGGACGTACACTAAGATGGAATAGACCCGCCAATATGCCCAATGTACCTGCTGCAATATGATGAGAAGCTATTCCTCCCGCAACAAAGGGATCAAAACCGTCCACACCCCAAGCTGGATTTACGGATTGTACCCTTCCGGTTAATCCGTAAGGATCGGACACCCAGATCCCAGGACCATACAATCCTGTTACATGAAATGCACCAAAACTAAAGCAAGCCACCCCTGAGAGAAATAAATGAATTCCGAAGATCTTGGGCAAATCCAAAGAGGGTTTTCCTGTACGTTCATCAGAAAAAATTTCTAGATCCCAATACACCCAATGCCAGATAGATGCCAAAAAGCACAAGCCAGAAAACACAATATGTGCACCGGCCACACCTTCGTAACTCCAAATACCCGGGTTTGTGACAGCCCCTCCTGCGATACTCCAACCACCCCACGAATTGGTTATTCCTAAACGAGTCATGAAAGGTATAACGAACATACCCTGTCTCCACATGGGATCAAGAACAGGGTCAGAGGGGTCAAAAACGGCCAATTCATATAAAGCCATTGAACCGGCCCAACCAGCAACCAGAGCCGTATGCATTATATGGACAGAAAGCAAACGGCCAGGATCATTCAATACAACAGTATGAACACGATACCAAGGCAAACCCATGGAAATACCCCTTATATCAATGGAAAATAGGCACTATAGAAGCTTTATTGCATTGGCAAAAAAAAGATCTCTTCTTTTACCGCGAATTCTTTGGGAGAAAGATTAACGTTTGTTCCATTCTTTTAGTAATAATAGAAGAGTTTTTTTGGTTCGTAGGAACAAAGAGAAGCAGATCTATTCTATACCCGATAATTACCAATACGCAATGGGGATTGCTCTCACTTTCTATTTCTATGAGGGAGTGCTTTCATATTTGCTCATCATCATTTAAGCAAAAGACCCCTTATTTGCGAAAGAATTTTACTTTATTCATTCGATTCCGTCTTCATAACATAAGGGAGACGTTGTCATAATATGAAAGATCCTGTCAAAATAAGAAAGATGATAAGACAAAGTATTGTCATAATTAAGAGAGATCTATGGATCAAATATGAGAAGGGCCCGTATTCTATTAATATATTACGAAAAGTCATGTATTCATAGAAGAAAATAGAAGAAAAACATGACACGACACGGTTACGCTTCGACGTACGCTCCCACATCAAAGTACACCAAAGTAGAGTCATTCCATTAATGGTAAAACCCCTTATATATATATAATATAGGTAATAGATAAGGGGAAATTCGTCACGTGAAAAACATGAAAAAAGGGTTCAAAGATAACAAAGTAACGCTTAGACATCAAAGTAGACTGGAGTCATGAATTTATCCATAAAAGACATTTTATTTTTATGCCGTTTGGCGTTCCAAAAGTAACCTTTCAAAGTCATGAAGAAGAAGAAGCCACTTGGATTGACTTATATAATCGACTTTATCGGGAAAGAATTCTTTTTTTATGCCGAGAAATTAAAGAGGAGCTCGCAAACAACCTCGTCAGCCTTATGGTTTTTCTCGATATAGACCATACTACCTGGACTCAAACTATGTTTATACACTCTCCTGGGGGTTTCGTATTTCCCGGGTTGGCTATTTATGATACCGTGCTCGCTGTGGGGGCAAGAACCGTATGCGCGGGAATCGCTGCTTCCATGGCATCTGTTGTTTTGATCGGAGGAGAACAAAGCAAACGCTTAGCATTCCCTCACGCTTGGCGCCAATGTGTTTTTTATTTGAAAGAAAAAAGAAAACTATGCCTTGGCCACATCAAATATAAAAATTAAGTAATAATAGCATGGCACTTTGAGTTCGATACGGAATAACTTCCCTATAGCGTTTTTTTAGAACATTAGATTATGTATCGAAAGAGTAGTATGCGCTAGGGGGCATCCCAAATTCCATTTTTTCTATTGGAATTTTTTAACTTACGCGTACCAAACTTTGAGTTTTCACACCACAAAGCTCTTAACAATATTTTTGTCATGAAAGAGTAAAAAAACTTTGGGATTGCTAAATCACAAATGAAATAAATATATAAATCAGCGGAGCCATCATAGTATTTTTTAACTTCTTCGAAAGAAAGGGTGGTACGTGGATCATTTAACGATCTGGGTCTGATAGGCCTCTGTTTTGCCTTTCTTCAAGACAAATGAAAGTTAAATTCCATTGTAAAGCCGTATGCAACGCACAAAAGATGCCTGTACGGTAGTTCAAGTCTTTTTTTTTTTCTTAGTCTTTATCTTCTCGCCTTATCATGCGAGACGAAAGAACGACTTTTTATACATATCATCAGGGTAATGATCCATCAACCTCGTATGAAGGACTTTGAAGACTCGACGAGCGGGGTTATCATGGAAACGCGTGTACTATTAGACTTGCGCGAACGCATTGTACATATTTATGTACAAAGAACAGGACAACCCCATCGTATTATTAATGCAGACCTAGAAGTGGATACTTATATGTCAGCAAAGGAAGCCATGACGTATGGAATTATTGATGCGATAGCTCAAAGCGTGGAAGAATAAAAAATAATATATAGAAAAGGAGAATCTCATCCCGAATACAATGCAATTTACATTTTTTTGGGAACTTATTTCCGAAATAAGTTCATGTACATTGCGTTGTGCCATTGGGATCCTACGGTTAGGATGGATCTAAACCAGTCCATTAGGTATATTATTTAGCATGCCAACTCCTGAACAACAACACCAGCTTGATGAATTGCGGGATGAGTTGATAAACCAGTTTACAGAATATTTCATGAATGATTGTGCTCCTGGAAACCCCGAGCTACAGGCGCAATATCGTGAGATGTGCCATGAATATTTTTTTACTTATTTCCGAAATGAGTTCATGTACCTCTCTTTGTTAAATCAAATGAGAGATGATCTTTCGGAAAACGAAAGCCCTTAGGAATTCATTTTAAGCTTGATTCTAGTAAAAAACTATTCTTCCATTCTATTACTCGAGTAAAGTAAATGGAAGTCATGTGGAAACTTCTGGTTAGGATGGATCTAAACCAATCCATTAGGTCTATGTCTATTATTTAGCATGCCAACTACTAAACAACTTATTAGAAACGCAAGACAGCCAGTCAGAAATGCTACGAAATCCCCCGCGCTTAGGGGGTGCCCTCAGCGCCGAGGCACGTGTACTAGGACGTATGTGCGACTCGTTCAGATTATGTGGACTGAGAAAAGAATTCTCGAGTAAGTACCGGAGAATAGAATGGAAGGAAGAATACTTAAAAACGAACAAAATCTCCTATACTTTTACTTGAGTCTGAAATTTATGGTTTTTTTTATTGGTTCAAATCCAATCACCCCAATTTTGCATTTAAGAGGAAAAAGAATGCCCCATTGGGGGTAGGAGTAAATCCTTATCCCAGTAAGCGGGGGGAAATTCCATTTTAAAAGCGGAAAGAGTATACCTCTGTTCTTGCAAGAACGGACTAAGAGGGTCAGCTACCTAGCGAATCTTTCTAATTAAATACCGTTACTGTATAGGTGGGTCTTGTTGGGAAAGGCCTATTACTGAATAATTTATAGGTAGAGCCAAAGAGTGTGAACTGTACAAGTTGCCACTAGGATTGATTAAAGCAAAGAGGGGGCTCCGGTGTATAGAGGAGACCTGACCGTTCAAGAAGAAGAAGTAACCATAGAAACGATGGAACCCACTATTTCATTATTGCCTTATTTCTATTTACCTTTTTTTATTACTAAGTCTTTTTGATACTTGGTATCAATAGAATTTTTGATTTAAAGGTGCCATGCCTAGAAAAAAAGAAAAAATAGCGGTCAGGAAGGTTATAGTAGCAAAAGCCATTGGAATTTTTATTTTATGCATTGGAAAAATACGTTTTGTTATTAATAAACTAGGAGAGGGAAAAGGGTAACTGAAAAAAAAAAAAAAAAGAAATCCATTAACATTAGTTATTCATCAAAGTTTCATTTATTTAATGCCCAGAACTACACGAGGATCTACAGCTCAGAAACGTAGAGCAAAAATGCAGTCCTTTGCATCGGGTGCTCGAGGAGCTCATTCGACGCTTTCTCGAGTTATTGCTCAAGAGATAAGAAGAGCGTTGGCTTCGGCTCATCGTGATAGAGTTAGGCAAAAGCGGGATTTTCGTCGTTTGTGGATCACTCGGCTAAATGGAGTAATTCGCAAAAATGCGGTATTCAATAGTTACAGTCAACTAATATATAATCTATACAAGGAGCAGTTGGTTCTTAATCGCAAAATGCTTGCACAAATGGCTATCTCAAATAAAAATTGTCTTTACACAATTTATAGTTATCTTAAATAGGAATTGTCTTTACACAATTTACAGTACCCAATTTACAGTAAGATTCTAAAATAAGGGTATTGGGATGAATGCACCGAACTCTTTAAATTGAATCCTTTTAATTCATAATTGAATTCAAATTGAATTTCATTTCGAAATGCAGTTCCTTGGAGGATGCACTTCGGGAAGGTAGAAATGAATGAGTATGAGAAAATATCATAGAAAAAGTCGTCAAAATGGGCGCACGTACGCAATATAAATAAAAAAGCACCTCTTCCCCTAATTCTTTTTTTTCTTACGACAGTGCTCCGCGTTCTCGCAAAAGGAAATCCTTTCTTTCACTACCCACTCCTTATTCGTTTTAGTAGTTAAATTCATCAATAATCCTAGCGATTGACTTGCTATGCTTAGTTTGATAGGAAATAAATGATTCAATTAAAAAAAAAAAGGAGCACTCTCTGGGTAGTTTCTTTTCATATAAATTTCATATAAATAGGCAAAAGAAACTCGGGGAAACCGTCGTGCTTATTGTTCTGTGTATTTGGCCTAATTTTGAAAAGAAATGGGATTCGGTTGCATTTCGAGAACCAATAATTGTTAATATATATCTTATATAATATTATATAATAGAGAAAGAATCCATTTATTTCATATATGTTAGATTCGAGAAGTCATGTATTCATCGAAGAAAACCATGACACGACACGGTTACGCTTCCACATCAAAATACACAAAAGTCATTAATTGTTGCATGAAATCCATGTGAATCTATATACTCTATATAGTAATAGAATCTTAATATATTATATAATAGAGAAAGAATCTATTTTAGTAAGATATATCTTAGATTCTAGAAGTATTCATGGACGTTGATAAGATCCTTCCATTTAGCAGCACCTTTGGATGGCATATGCTTCAAGTTAAGGGCGAGGAAAAATACAAGACAAATAAAGAAAAAAAATATATATTGCACCAGGGGGGTAAAAATGAAATGGAATAATGACCGGGACCTTGTCCACGACTTTCCATTTTCTATTCTTACCGGATTGCATTTTGAATTCTTCCATTCTATTAATCGAGTAAAGTAAATAGAAGTAATTTAGAAGCTTCCGCTTAGGATGGATCTAAACCAGTCCATTAGGTATAGTATTTAGCATGCCAACTACTAAACAACTTAACCAGCAATTCCTTGATGAATTGCGGGATGAGTTGATAAATCAGTTTACAGAATATTTCATGAATGATTGTGCTCCTGGAAACCCCGGGCTACAGGCGCAATATCGTGAGATGTACCGTGAATATTTTTTTACTTATTTCCGAAATGAGTTCATGTACATTGCGTTGTGCGATCGAATAAGGAATAGGCTTTTGAATTTGGACCAAGATGAAATAAATTATATTATTATCGACAAATTTCGTGTAGCAATAGGAGAAATCCTTTTATTTAGTTCGTCATTCCTTGCACTTAATTATAGTAAAAAAACCCACTTAGGTATACTTAATATACGAAATGAAAATTCAAAGTATTCTAAGATTAAGGTATCCCTATAACATAACAATAGAACAATAACAGGTACAAATATTAGGTACTCATTTTTAATCGAGGTAGTTCATTCTATGACAACTCTCAATAACTTGCCCTCCTTTTTAGTCCCTTTAGTAGGCTTAGTATTTCCGGCATTTTCAATAGCTTCTTTATTTCTTCATGTTCAAAAAAACAAGATTTTTTAGATTCGAGGGGACAAAATCTTTTCTATTTTTTTTGAATTCAAAACTTAGAGAACATAGCTATTCTATTTAGTAGAATATGATACAAGCCCCCCCCGAACGGAAAATAGCGGAAGTCTTGTGGATGTGCAAAGATGCTATATCGGTAAATGAATTCTAGTTTTTTTTATTTAATAGACAAAGAAAGAAAAATGCAATTTAGTTAGGTCATTCTTCTATTAGTTAGGTCATTCTTCTAATATAAAAAAAATGAAGACGAGTCCAGTATGAGTTGTCGATCTGAAAATATATGGATAGAACTTATAGCGGGGTCTCGAAAAACAAGCAATTTTTTCTGGGCTGTTATCCTTTTTTTAGGTTCATTAGGATTCTTACTGGTTGGGGCTTCCAGTTATCTTGGTAGAAATTTGATATCTTTTTTCCCGTCTCAACAAATTCTTTTTTTCCCCCAAGGAGTCGTGATGTCTTTCTATGGAATTGCGGGTCTGTTTATTAGCTCCTATTTGTGGTGCACAATTTCATGGAATGTAGGCAGTGGGTATGATCAATTTGATAGAAAAGAAGGAATAGTGTGTATTTTTCGTTGGGGATTCCCTGGAAGAAATCGTCGGATCTTCCTACGATTCCTTATGAAAGATATTGAGTCCATCAGAATAGAAGCTAGAGAGGGTTTTTCTGTTCGTCGTATCCTTTATATGGAAATCCGGGGCCAGGGGGCCCTTCCCTTGATCCGTACTGATGAGAATTTGACTCCACGCGAAATTGAGCAAAAAGCCGCTGAATTAGCCTATTTTTTGCGTGTACCGATCGAAGTCTTTTGAAATGAACATGAACTGAAGCGAAGAAATCGAATAAATGCTTTCGTCAGCAGAGAAGAAAGGTATGGATGCTCTTTTCTTTAGAAATCTTTTTTCTATACCATAATCAAATAGACTCACCGAGGGTTCTTCAAAACAAAAGGTGCATTCGAGGCAAAGCAGACCTATATGAAACTACGATAAAATCGAAACGAAACTGCTTTTGTACCCCCGGGTTTCTATGCGTATGTAGCGTATGTAAATTTACACTCAACTCAATAACACAATAACAAAAGCGCTAAGGAATAGAGAATTTTAGATTTCAAAATATTTTGAAATTTTGATAGAATAGAAAAGAAAGGCAGTTTTTTTTTAGACTGAAGGAGTAAGCATCGACTTCCATTACAAAAACAAAAAGGGGGGCTATAGTCCTAAGCGCCATACCCCTTGTAATGGAACCCATGCTTGCTTAATAGAAATCTTAGATCACCTAGAGTCGGCGAATTGGATGAATTCCTTAACTAAAAAAAAAAACTTCAAAATTTACAGATGAAAAAAAAAAAAGCACCCACTCCCTTTCTATACCTTGCATCCATAGTATTTTTACCCTGGTGGATCTCCCTGTTATTTACTAAAAGCCTAGAATCTTGGGTTATTGATTGGTGGAATAGCAGACAACCCGAAACTTCTTTGAATGAGATTCAAGAAAAGGGTCTGATAGAAAAATTCATAGAATTAGAGGAACTCCTTCTCTTGGACGAAATGCTAAAGGAATGCCCGAAAGTATATCTAGAAAAGTTTCGTATAGGACTCCACAAGGAAACGGTCCAATTAATGAAGATGCACAATGAGGATCAGATCCATACGATTTTGCACTTCTCGCAAAATCTAATCTATTTCGTTCTTCTAAGCGGTTATTCTATTCTGGGTAAGGAACAACTCGTTATTCTTAACTCTTGGGTTCAAGAATTCTTATATAATTTAAGCGATACAATAAAAGCCCTTTGCATTATTTTATTAACTGATATTTTTTTCGGATTCCATTCGAAACACACTTGGGAATGCATAATTGGCTATGTCTGCAAAGATTTTGGATGTGTTCATAACGATAGAATCGTATCTATTCTTGGTTGGGTTTTGCCATCCCTTTTAGATACAACCTGGAAATTTGTGTCCTTCCGTTATTTAAACAGCCTATCCCCGTCACTTCTAGCGCTGTATACTTCAATGAAGGACTGAAAAAAGACCGGATCCAACGATAGAATTCTCATCTTTATTGCTTTGTACACAAAGCCAAGCCGTACTTACCCCTTCTACCCTTCCAGGGGTCCTATACTATATTCCAGTAAAACTTTTTTAGTAAATGGCGGAATCGGGGGTCGGGAACTATACTAGTAACCCACCTAATTTTATTGTAGAAATTTTGAGATCAATGATTGGACCATGCAAACTAGAAAGACCCTCTCTTGGATAACGGAAGAGATTACTCGATCCGTTTCGGTCTCGCTCATGCTATATATAATAACTCAGGCGTCCGTTTCAAATGCATACCCTATTTTTGCGCAGCAAGGTTATGAAAATCCACGAGAAGCAACTGGACGTATTGTATGTGCGAATTGTCATTTAGCTAATAAGCCTGTGGATATTGAGGTTCCACAAACGATACTTCCTGATACTGTATTTGAAGCAGTTGTTCGAATTCCTTATGATATGCAACTGAAACAAGTTCTTGCTAATGGTAAAAGGGGGGCCTTAAATGTGGGAGCTGTTCTTATTTTACCCGAGGGGTTCGAATTAGCCCCTCCCGATCGTATTTCGCCCGAGATGAAAGAAAGGATAGGCAATCTACCTTTTCAGAGCTATCGCCCCGGTAAAAAAAACATTCTTGTCATAGGCCCTGTTCCTGGCCAAAAATATAGTGAAATAGCCTTTCCTATTCTTTCTCCGGACCCCGCTACTAATAAGGGTGTTCACTTCTTAAAATATCCCATATATGTAGGCGGGAACAGGGGAAGGGGTCAGATTTATCCTGACGGGAGCAAGAGTAACAATACCGTTTATAATGCTACAGCAACTGGTATAGTAAGAAAAATCATACGAAAAGAAAAGGGGGGGTACGAAATAACCATAGCGGATACATCGGATGGACGTGAAGTGGTTGATATTATCCCCCCAGGACCTGAGCTTCTTGTTTCGGAGGGCGAGTCTATCAAAGTGGATCAACCATTAACAAGTAATCCTAATGTGGGTGGATTTGGTCAGGGGGATGCAGAAATAGTACTTCAAGACTCATTACGTGTTCAAGGCCTTTTGTGCTTCTTGGCGTCTGTTATTTTGGCACAAATTTTTTTGGTTCTTAAAAAGAAGCAGTTTGAGAAGGTTCAATTGTCCGAAATGAATTTCTAGATCCGAAGAGCTGTCAACATGAAATTAAGTTCATAAAAAGAATCCAATTCTTATTGGCAATTCTCGTATGATTTGATTCCAAAAATTCTGAATTATGATATGAAAA